TCGTTACAGTCCCTCCTGTGATACTCCAACCTCCCCATGAATTGGTTATTCCTAAACGAGTCATGAAAGGTATAACAAACATACCCTGTCTCCACATTGGATCAAGAACAGGGTCAGAAGGATCAAAAACTGCTAATTCATACAGAGCCATCGAACCTGCCCAACCAGCAACCAGAGCTGTATGCATTATATGAACGGAAAGCAACCGACCGGGATCATTCAATACAACGGTATGAACACGATACCAAGGTAAACCCATGGAAAATACCTCTTTATCAAAGATAAATAGACACTACGTAACTTTATTGCATTGGAAAAGCTATACTATGACTATCCTATGGACCCTGAAATAATCCACTGAACAAGGGTTACTATTTGTTCTATTTTATTGGTAATAATGAAACAATTCTGTTCGTAGGAACAAAGAGAAGCAGATTTATTCTATACCCGATAAGTACCAATACGCAATGGGGGTTGATACCATTTTCTATCAGTAAATGTGTCCTTCCTTATTCCTCATTAGAAGGCCCTATTCGTCAAAATTTTGCTTTATTTCTTCTTTTGTCTTTCTTTATGAATTTTTCTAATCTATGGATAAAATAAATACGATAAAACCAATATTATAAAGACAATAAAATAATGTTGTTACGTTTCCACATCAAAGTGAAATATAGTACTTAGTTCTTTTTTCTTTCAATTAATGCCTATTGGTGTTCCAAAAGTACCTTTCCGAAGTCCTGGAGAGGAAGATGCATCTTGGGTTGACGTATAGTGCGACTTGTCAGATATATTGGGTCATATGGGATTTCCCCGTTCTCTCCCCCGATCGAGATATCCTCTGTTTCGCCCAAGAAAGATAAATTGAATCATCAAAAATTTGGAGCGTGAAGCGCAATTAGATCCATTGTTTGGGGGGATTCACATTACTATTATCAATTAGAATAATTTATGGTTGGCTTGGTTGGACTAAAAAATGAAGTATCCAGGCTCCGTTTAGAAAAAACCCAATTGGTAATATATCTATGATTACTACTTGTATCATAAATAATTCCTGTTTGGTATTTGTAAAGAGATCCTATTTGTCAATCGAGGGAATCTCAAACTAAATACTTGGTGAAAGGTATGAAATGAATTGAAAAAAAAAAAAAAAAGAAAGTCATAACAAAAAGAAATGGTAATGGGAAGATTTGTCCTATATGCGCAAATCAAAATCGGGCGGATCTTTACCCGGAGTAGAGCATAAACCTAAAAAGATGAAAGAGACCCATTCAGGAACAAGAAAATACCATCGTGATTTGGATTGAATCTCGATGAAACAATACATCAATGAGAAGTTAATTCGATAAGTTTAGTGACTTTTCTTTTTCTATTATAAGGAAGAAAGAAGTTAAAATTCGTCTTTATTGAAAAATCGAAGAAAAAGTCCTTTCATTAGAAGTCAGAAAAACCCTGTTATGAAAAAAGAATAGGAACAAAGAAAGAGGACTTGAATCTATACATTGATTCTTTTTTTTTCGCAATTTTTTTTTGAACCGTATGCGTCAAAAGGTGCATGTACGGTTCCTAAGGGATACAATTTTACCCTAATCAACCGACTTTATCGAGAAAGATTACTTTTTTTAAGCCAAGAAGTTGATAGCGAGATCTCGAATCAACTTATTGGTCTTATGGTATATCTCAGTATCGAGGATGATACCAAAGATCTGTATTTGTTTATAAACTCTCCTGGCGGATGGGTAATACCTGGAGTAGCTATTTACGATACTATGCAATTTGTGCGACCAGATGTCCATACAATATGCATGGGATTAGCCGCGTCAATGGGATCTTTTATCTTGGTTGGAGGAGAAATTACCAAACGTCTAGCATTCCCTCACGCTTGGCGCCAATGAGGTTTTTTTTATTTGAGAGAAAAAAGAAGACTATGCCTTCGCCATATGAATATTAAGTAATAATAGCATGGCACTTCGAATTTGATATGCAAAATTTTTGTATTGTTTTTTTTTTTTTTCAAAAGATTCAATTATGTATCGAGAGAGTAGTATGAGATAAAAGGTTTTCCGATTTTTCTTATCTATCGGGAGTCCAGTTCAGCGTCACAAACTTTTTTGTTTTCACACCGAAGGGCTCTTAACAATATTTATGTTATAAAAAAAAAGAGGGCGAAAAAAAAACAAGATTTTTCCTTATTTGATTGGATCAAAAAGAAACTTTGGGATTGCTGAATCAAAGACAAAAAAATAATCAATTTAAAAATAGAAAGCAACGGAGCCATCATAGTATTTTTGAACTCCTCTGAAAGGAAGGGTGGCAATTTGATCATTTATCCATCTGGGTCTGATAGATTCTATTTTTCTCTTTCTTCAATGGAAGGTAAGGGTCAATTTTATTGTAGAGCCGTATGCAATGCACAAAAGATAATGCCCGTACGGTTGTTCAATTCTATCTTTTTTTCCTATTATTCTTTATCTTTCTTTCTTTTCTCTTCGTTTCATCATGC